TTCTACTTTCCGTAAGCGAGTCCTGGCTTTTTCGAGCTGCTCAATGGCCCCTCTACGTAATTCTTCCGAATTTCGAATAGTACTCAAGATCCTCTGTTTTCGATTATCTAATAAATCATTTAATGAAAGTAGATTATCTTACCATTAACATTAATTTCACAACTTCCATAATCTCTTCCCGAACCAAACATGAATCTTTCGATTCATTTGGCTCTCACGCTCAATTATTTATTTTATGTTATGGGCATTCCCATATCTTTTTTTTTAATGTAATGAGCCTACCCTCTCTTTTCTGTTTATATTCAAAAACATCGAAACTGATATAAGACCAGAATATTAGGAGGACTCTTCCGACCAGACAAAAATCTATAATTGTCAGCAAAGTTCTTTCTTTATTTGTATTTGTTCTTTATTTAATTTAAAATTTAAATTTACAATTTATTTCTATATTTTTTTTATTTCCTTTTTTCTTCAAATCCAAAAATTCCTATTTTTTTTTACGTAGGTCGTCGATTCGGCATTGGAAAAAAAGAGCAAGATGCCCATTTTTTTAATAAATGGTTCAAATCATTTTATCGATATGAGTGTTCTATATCAGATAAATTACCAACTATTCATTTTTAAACCATTTCGGTACGTTAGTACCGGTAGAAAGAGTACCATGTTTTGCCTGGACTTCAAACAGTTTAGCTTTAACCATGTTAATGGTCTCACATTATTGGTTGATAGAGAATCAAATTTACCAATAAGTCACGAAATGCTATGGTTCTTACATATGATTTCTTAATTTATTCAGAAATAATTCGTTGAGATCGTGCACTTTTTTTCCTATTTATCCCATAAAATGAATAAAATACCATAAATAAAGTGCAGTCGGATGGATCCAACCTATTCTTGAAATACACAACTCGCACACACCCCCTTTCCAAAAAAAATCAATACACCAAGCACTACACTTAGATTTATTGGATTTGTTGCTAAAATATCGGTATTAAACCCGAAACTCCCGGCGGATGGCCAGTGACCCAAGGAAAGGAAAGAATCGGTTCCATTTTTCATATGCTCTCCTCTTATAGATAGGACTAACAAAGAACAGAGTTCTTTTTGTATCACTTCGTCGTCCCTTTTTTGATCGATTTCTTTTTATTATATAAATTTTATTTCCATTTTTTTTTAATGGGAGTAGATTAAATCTAGTAATTTAATTTGATAATTTTTTAATTTCTTACTTGAAGTTTCCAATCCAATAAAATACTTATTAGGTTAAGTCTTGGGTCTCATGTCAATTGTGAAATATCTCGTTTGTTGAAACGATTCCTAAAAAAAGTAAAAAAAAGGTTTCCATTGTACTAAGCTAAGGACGCGAAGGAAGAAAACGAGCGGATCCAGTAATTACTCATCCTCAAAACAGTCCTTCCTTTCCTGGGGTATTGTCTCAACAAATAAATAATTGTAGGAGTAAAGCGTTGATATAATTAGAAGAAGCAAACAGCAATTCTGAGTTAATAAAATAAGAAAAAAGTATAGCGAGTTAAAAAAATAAGAAAAAAGTATGTAAGGTACTTTTTTACATTTCTAGGATTAAACAAAAGGATTCGCAAACAAAAGCGCTAACGCCACGACCAGTCCATAAATTGTTAAAGCTTCCATAAAAGCTAGACTAAGCAATAAAGTACCTCGTATTTTACCCTCTGCTTCTGGTTGTCTCGCAATACCTTCTACAGCTTGGCCTGCAGCAGTACCTTGACCAACTCCAGGTCCAATAGAAGCAAGCCCTACGGCCAATCCAGCAGCAATAACGGAAGCGGCAGAAATCAGTGGATTCATGGTAAGTTCCTCGCACCAAAAAAAAAGAAATGGTTAATGATACAATCAACCAATGAATTTTTACTTAATTTTTTTTATCATTTTTTTTTTTCATTAAGATTTTATCATTAAGATCTATCGGGTCGAAATAACTAAAAACTCCGAATTGAAATGATAATATTACTGAATCGTCAGAACTATTTCGATATCTCATTTTGAGTTTCTACCCATAATGGAGTTTTTGTAAATACATATGTATACGGTTCTAGTTATTGCATTTCTTTGTTTCGAAACATTCTTTCATTCAATTCTTCTTTCCTTTCTTTTTTCTTCTAGATACTATCCTTGAGTTCATCTCTTTTTTGCATTTCATTCAATCCACAATCACAGACGAAACAGAAAGACTTATATTGGAACTATATAAATGCAGTGAACCGCAATCAAATCAATCAATAATATATATATATAGGGTATATAATAATATATATATATATTAGGAATAGTCCTATATAACTAGTAAATATCTAATATCACATATACATTTGTTTCTTCCATAACGTAAACCACCCGCATTTTATATTGAATCGGATTCTAGAATCATTCCTCGAAAGAGACACAGGGGCTGGACTTATAGAGATTACGTACATCTAGTGTGACCCCCCCAACCCATCTTTTTTTTTTACAATTCCGCAATATCGTCTATCTTTTTTCCTACGACTCTAGGTCGTATATTCATACGTATTTGTATTTGTATCTATTATGTTCCCCAACCAAGTGGATTATCTTGAATCATGCATGAATTGGGATAAGCTTAAAAAAGACTATTTCGAAAACTAGTCAATGATGACCCTCCATGGATTCACCTATATAAGCCGCGGCTAACGTTGCAAAAATAAGAGCTTGAATACCACTTGTAAATAATCCAAGAAGCATAACAGGTATAGGAACTACTGAAGGGACTAAAGAAACAAGAACAACAACTACTAATTCATCAGCCAATATATTCCCGAAAAGTCGAAAACTAAGAGATAAAGGTTTTGTGAAATCTTCTAGGATGTTAATTGGTAAAAGTATTGGGGTTGGTTGAATGTATTTTCCGAAATAACCCAATCCTTTTTTGGTAAGACCCGCATAAAAATATGCCGCTGACGTGGGTAAAGCTAAAGCAACAGTAGTATTTATATCATTCGTAGGCGCAGCTAACTCCCCATGAGGTAATTGTATGATTTTCCAAGGTAAAAGAGCACCTGACCAGTTAGAAACAAAAATAAATAAGAACATAGTTCCAATAAAGGGAACCCAAGGACCATATTCTTCTCCAATCTGAGTTTTGCTCAAATCTCGAATAAATTCAAGGACATATTCGAAGAAATTCTGACCGTCGGTCGGAATGGTTTGTGGATTCCGAACAGCTATGATGACTGAACCTAATAAGATAGCAATTACGACCCAAGAAGTGATAAGTACTTGGGCATGGATTTGTAAACCTCCTATTTGCCAATAGAAATGTTGGCCTACTTCTACACCCGATATATCGTATAACCCTTTGAGTGTTTTAATGGAACATGGTATAACATTCATATTGTCCTCTGACAGAAATTGAACTTCAAAAAAAGGAATTATTTTGATTCAACCATCTATTTCTCAACTCACTAACTTGAATCATTAATCGTATATTTTATTTACGATACCAAGAAATTACATAACATCATAACATAATATCAATATCCCCAGTACTTTTTTTATCTCTTTTTAAAAATTCAAAAATAGTACCGATCCAATAAATCTATGGAGTTGCCAAATAATTAACTAATCTTATTATTCTTAATGATAATCAACGATTTCTTATATAGCTAGAACGACCCTCACAAATTGCAGATACTAATTTGTTAAGAATCAATCGGATTGAAGCTATAGCGTCATCATTTGCTGGAATCGAAATATCTGCGAGATCTGGGTCACAATTTGTATCGATTAAACAAATTGTCGGAATCCCCAAAATGACACATTCTCGAAGAGCCGTATATTCTTCTTGCTGATCAACGATGATCACAATATCAGGCAACCCCGTCATATATTTGATCCCACCGAGATATGTTTGCAAGGTAGATAATTTTCTCTTCAACATTGCTGCATCTCTTTTGGAGAGACAGTTGAGTTTCCCCATCTTTTGTTCTGCTCTTAAGTCCCTGAACTTGTGAAGTCTCGTTTCCGTAGTGGACCAATTCGTTAACATACCACCAAGCCATTTTTTATTAACATAATGACACCGAGCCCTTATTGCAGCTGATGCTACTGAATCCACTGCTTTATTTTTTGTACCAACGATTAAGAAGTTTTTTCCCCTACTTGCTGCATCAAAAACTAAATCACAGGTTTCTGATAAAAAACGAGCAGTTCTAGTGAGATTTGTAATATGAATACCTTTACGCTTTGCAGAGATGTAAGGGGCCATTCTAGGATTCCATTTCTTAGTACCATGACCAAAATGAACTCCTGCTTCCATCATCTCTTCCAAATTGATGTTCCAATATCTTCTTGTCATTTTTCCCCAGACTTCCTTTTTTTTTTAACAAAGAGACGAGGTAACCTGAAATAAATAATTGTTCCGATGGAACCTTCTACGGGGGATTGACCGTCGATACACGACCCAAACCATTAATTTCTTTTAATTACTTATTTTATTTATTACCAATTTAATTACTTATTTTATTTTTTACCAAATCAATAATCGGACCAGATAATTGAAAGATAGTTAAAGTGAAAGAAAAGAATCTGCTCTTAGGAATCATTAAATCGCGTAAATGATTGTTCTGATGTCTCATGGAAATTTGTCTCATGGAAATTGTTTTGGACGTAAGAACAAAATAATTCTCTATGGTGTAACAAAATATCTCTTATTTCCAAATGAATGTTCTTGTCTTGCCTTGAAGGGTGTACTAATTTTTGGAATCCGGTACCAACAGGTATAATCCCCCCCAGAACAACGTTCTCTTTCAGGCCTTTCAACCAATCAATACGACCTCGTAGAGCAGCTTTTGCTAAAACTCGAGCGGTTTCTTGAAAACTTGCTTCGGATATGAAACTTTGAGTATTTAGAGATGCCCTCGTTATTCCCAATAAGATTGCCCGATAACAGATCGCTTCGTCCAAAGCACGCCCTGCTCGTTCCGCTCGCAAAAAGCCGATTAATTCTCCAGGTAAAAAAACATTAGACATTCCATCTTCTGAAACCAACACTTTTGATGTTACTTGACGTACAATAATTTCTATATGTCTATTATGGATCTGTACCCCCTGGGATCGATAAACCTTTTGGATCTTATTAACCAAAGAGATACGACTTTGGGCTATGGTTAGCTCAGCTCCAATCAAGAATCCCCAGGGGATTCCAAGAATTCTTTGTATACGTTCGTTCCAACCTTCAACTCTCCTTTCTAGGTTCATCGATATTGAATCAATCGAACGCACTTCTAAGATTTGTTCCACTTTTGGAAGACCTTGCGTTATGTCACCAGATCTCGATTTTTCATATATAAATGTAACTAATGTATCTCCTTCGTAAAGTATTTCTCCATAATGGCTATGAACAGTTGCTCCTGGAGTGGCCAAATAGGGTTTAGCTGATCTTATAACTAAGGAGTCAACATGAACAATGAAAATTTGACCAGATTTTTTTACGTGTGATTCGTATTTGAATAGACATACATTTTCACAAATAAATTGTCCAAGGCTAATTATTGTAGATGTCTCTTCGCAATAATCGTGATGGAGAAAGCACCAATTCAAATGGAATGGATTCAAAATTATGTTACCGCATGGATCGGGATTATAAATCCTCCTATTTTCATCTATTAAACAGTATTTAAGTATTTGGAAAGTCTGTTTAAAATTGTCAAGTAACAAATATTTCTTTAACAAGATATGATTATGAGTTATTAAATAGTAAGATGAAAAAAAATTCGCTATTTTAGGGACAATAGTCCCTAAGGGACCCAGCAAATCCCTAATTTGGATTATGGGATCTGATTCTTTTGTCACATTGTTATTGTTATATTTCGAACCATTGAATGGGCCAATTCGAGAACAATTGGATGATGACAAAATTATCAAAGATTGGCATTCATTATTTCGATTCAACAACGTACCGATACCAATAGTTCCTTGATGTTGGGTAAGTGATTGAATCTTCGCCTTGGAATAAAAAGGATTGATATTGGTGCGATCTAATCCATTATCGGAAATCAATACGGAACTTGCCCTATCATACCTTTTTCCGGTATACGAAATAGTGGAATTGACTAACTCAATTCTTATGAAATCGCGAATCAGATCATTTGTCCTTACCTCAACAAAGGAAGCATGAACCTCTTCTATAGAACCATTTTTTTCTTGGTCCCAATTCAATACTAAGCAAGTCCGAACTAATTGAATACTTGTGTGATAAATTCCTCGAATTGACTTGCCATTTCCATAAAGGATATAATTGACAACTCTAAGTTGGACATTATCCTTTTCCTGCAAGAGATCCCGAGGGAAAAGTGTTGCTAAATTTATCCCATCAGCTATTTCATATGTGACTACGGACCGAACCGAAACAAAATACTTTTTCTTTGTGGGTGTGATCCGTTGGACATAGATCCAATTTTTCCATTTTTTTGATTTCTTAGAATTTTTTTTTTCCGTCTCTGGTGGTATCAAAATGCCGCTGTGCCTGGATATCTTATCTCTTTCTCCAGGAAAATGAATATCTCCAGAAAAGATTTTCAGTTCAATACTTTTTTTTTTTCTCTCCACTCGGACTAATCCGCCTACCCGGCTTCTTGTATTTAAAGCGAGTTGTGTATCTACTCCAATGATACTATTGTTCCGGACCATTATGAACGAAGATCCGGGTAAGATATGCACTTCTTCGAGAATGAAAAAAAACCGATCTACTTTCTGGTATTTCGGACTAAATTCTTTTGCTCCTCGATACTCAATCAAATCCTCTTTTTTTATGATTGAATCTACCTCTATGGTCCCATATTTAGTAATTCCTGAACTATTTCTTCTGTATCGTGGATCATCAAAATAAGCAAGAATACTATTTCTACGTAAAATACCATTTATGGGTATTTCAATCGAAATACCAAAACAGGGCATTAGTTCTTTATCTCGTTCTTGATCATATTGTAATGGGATAATGAATCTATTTCTTCGTTTTTTCGCCAAGAAATCAGAATTTTCTTGGAGAATAGAAGGATATATGAAATTCCAATGACCATTGGATATGATTCGATCAGGTCTTGAATAGTCAAGAATTTCCCTATCTTTTTTACCAGAAGTATCCAACAATTTATGTCTTACTCGATGATTAGTCATTGAGGGGTCAAAGATATATCTTTCTTCGAAAGAAAAAGAATGAACATTCATTTGATCTTGATCTTTGTGGAGCGAAAAAGACACTATACTGGATCTGCACGGACCTCCTGCTAATATCCATAAATGACTTGTTTTTGGTAATAGATGAACATTACCATGTGTATATTCAGATGCATGGTGGACATCGGTACTCCAGTGCATTTCTCCCTCTGATTCAGAATAAATATGTTTTCGTACCTTCTCTTTAAAACGAAAAGTAGACGTTCCGGCACGAATCTCAGCAATCACTTGTTCTGATTCTACATATTGATCATTTTGAACTAAAATCAA